AGATAGGTAAACCAAGGGACCCCCCTGAGAACCGTATATGAGAATTTCATCTCGTACGGCTCAAACAAAAATACTAAAATACTGGTTATTTGTAAAACGGATATGTGTAAGTTTTAAACTTCTTAACTTAATCCTAATATTCCAATCTTCTTTGAAGGAAGATAAGAAAAAAATAGAAATCCGAAAGCTATTCTTTTTAGTTATAATGCCAAAATCTCAAGTCGGCTCACTCGTCTTTTCTATTGATTCTTCTAGGCCTCTTGAATATTCTATTATTTACTTCATTTTTTTTTTATTTTTTATTTGTGTATGTAATGCGATTTTTATTTTACTGTTGTTTTTTTATTATTATTGATAGGAATTTTCTTGTTAAGACCCTATGAATCAATTCAAAAACCTCAGATTCATACCAGAACCACGATGATTTTCAAAAAAACCTTTAATCGAAGTCCAAAAATTCCCTGAGTAAGAACTGCTGGATCATCACTTATTCAATGACAGTGAATAGATATAATGAAAAAAATTCAAAGAAACTTTTGCCCTTTGATCAAAATAAATATAAGCGGGGGCAGTTTAAAAGAATAAAAATCGTTCATTTTATTCTTCTAACTCTTTAAATTTTTTTTAGTCCGGTTGCGAGGTTTAAATAGAAATATTAAGTATGAATCATAGTTCTAATATTTCAGAATCTATTTTCTATATTCCGTGTTCCAGATACTAGAATAAATATCTGACGGGGTAAAGCCATCTCTATCAAGATGACGGATCCTTTTTATGTTCTGTATTATCAATAGGATCCATTATAACAAGTCACACACTCATATTCCGGAAATACAGAAACAAAGAAGTTTCACGGTCGAACTACCAAATCAAAATAGAATGGGCTAAAAATCAAAGACTTAAATGCAAAATTTTACCTTCTCTTCAAAAAAAACTAATTAGTTGGTTCTTGTGAATCTAATTCTTAGCAATTTGGTCCAGTAAAATGGACGAATTATAAATCTCTAAAATAATAGAGAGAAATACCGCAAATAGAGCCATTGCAACACCCATAAAAGGAGTAGTTCCCCATCCAGGAGCTACTTTACCATATTCTGAATTCAATGGTTTCAATAAATCCCCTACAACAGTTCGTCTTGGACCAGATCTAGAACTACCCTCAACGGTTTGTGTAGCCATAAATCCTACTTTTTATTCATTGAGATCTGTTGACTTTGTATACCATTCCGCTGTAAATAAAGGATCTTACCCTATAGATCTAGATCCATTTTGGTCTTGATATTATATAATAATGGAAACAGCAACCCTAATTGCCATCTCTATATCTGGTTTAATTGTAAGTTTTACTGGGTATGCCTTATATACTGCTTTTGGGCAACCCTCTCAACAACTACGAGATCCATTCGAAGAACATGGGGACTAGTTGAAGTAATGAGCCCCCAATATTACGATATTGGAGGCTCATTGCTTCAATTGATATTGCTTCAATTGTCAATTGATATAATGAAAAATCATTTCACCTTTTTAGTTGGAACTATAGGGGGTTCTCGAAAAAAGATAGCGAAAAAAATGATTCCTAAAGTCGAGACTAAGAGGAATGTATAAACCAATGCTTCCATAGATTTGATCGTGGTTTACTATTATAGCTTTCATACCTGTTTTGGGAGGATTATCTCCTGGATAAAGAAAAAGAAAGAACAAGAGTAAAACAAACTGCAATGATTCAAATAAAGATTTATTAAGTTCCCTATATCAATCTCATAACAAAAAAAGTTGAATCGAAAAGGAACAAACGAATGTTCTTTCTATCAGACTGCCTGTCTTTTTGTGCTTGGATCTCCAAGTTTTTGGAATGCTCCAAATTCTACTTGAGCATCCAAATCTGGATCGATACCAGCAAAAACATCTCTGAACAAGGTTCTAGCACCATGCCAAATGTGCCCGAAAAAGAAGAGCAGAGCAAACGAAGCATGTCCAAAAGTAAACCAACCCCTTGGACTGCTACGAAAAACACCATCTGATTTTAAAGTAGCACGATCTAATTCAAAAATTTCACCCAATTGAGCACGTCTAGCATATTTTTTCACAGTAGCAGGATCACTATAACTGATTCCATTGAGTTCGCCACCATAGAATTCAACAGTTACACCTACTTGTTCGACACTATACTTCGATTCTGCCCTTCGAAAAGGAACATCAGCTCTAACAATTCCGTCTCCATCTACCAAAACAACCGGAAATGTTTCAAAAAAAGTAGGCATACGACGTACAAAAAGTTCACGCCCCTCTTTGTCTCTAAAGATAGGATGTCCTAACCAACCGACGGCTATTCCATCGCCATTGTCCATTGAGCCTGCTCTAAACAACCCCCCTTTTGCCGGATTATTGCCGATGTAATCATAAAAAGCTAATTTTTCAGGAATTTTAGACCAAGCTTCTGATAAACTTTGATTTTCGGCTAGCCCAGCACCAACTCTTCGATATATTTCTTGCTGGAAGTATCCCTGATCCCATTGATAACGAGTGGGACCAAATAATTCAATCGGGGTAGTTGCTGAACCATACCACATAGTTCCAGCAACAACAAAAGCTGCAAAAAAGACAGCAGCGATACTACTGGAAAGGACGGTTTCAATATTTCCCATACGCAATCCTTTGTATAGACGTTGAGGTGGACGCACACTAAGATGGAAAAGACCCGCTAATATGCCTAATGTACCTGCTGCAATATGATGAGAGGCTATTCCCCCAGGAACAAACGGATCAAAACCTTCCACACCCCATGCGGGATTGACGGACTGTACCCTTCCTGTTAGTCCATAAGGATCGGACACCCATATTCCAGGACCAAACAATCCTGTTACATGAAATGCGCCAAAACCAAAACAAGCCACCCCTGCAAGAAATAAATGAATTCCAAAGATTTTTGGCAAATCCAACGAAGGTTTTCCAGTACGTTCATCACAAAAGATTTCTAGATCCCAATAGACCCAATGCCAGATAGCCGCCAAAAAGCACAAGCCCGAAAACACAATATGTGCCGCGGCCACACCTTCGTAACTCCAAATACCTGGATTCGTTATAGTCCCTCCAGTGATATTCCAACCACCCCAGGAATTGGTTATTCCTAAACGAGTCATGAAGGGTATAACGAACATACCCTGTCTCCACATTGGGTCAAGAACAGGGTCAGAGGGATCAAAAACTGCTAATTCATATAGAGCCATCGAACCGGCCCAACCAGCAACAAGAGCTGTATGCATTATATGGACAGAAAGTAAACGGCCGGGATCATTTAATACAACGGTATGAACACGATACCAAGGCAAACCCATGAAAATACCTCTTATATCAACAAAAAATAGACACTATGTAACTTTATTGCACTGTAAAAAACTATACTATGGACCCTCCCCTTTCAGTAAATTATCTTGCATAAAGAATTCATATTTGTTCTAGTTTTTTAGTAATAATGGAACATGGAACAATTATATTCATTCGTAGGAACAAAAAGAAGCAGATCTATTCTATACCCGATAAGTAACAATACGCAATGGTGGTGGGGGGTGACTTTATTTTATATGAGTGTTTCTATTCTATATGGGTATTTATATCAGTGAATGCAGACATATTCAAGAACGACCTATTCGTCAAAACTTTCCTTTCCAATTTCCTCTTCATGTCTGGTTACCAGATGCTATGGAAGGGCCTACCCCTAGTTCGGCTCTTATAAATGCCGCTACTAATGATTTTTAGCAAACAAAATCAATTCATTCTGTTTCACGTTCTCACACCAAAGCAAAGTAAGATAGAGAACTGCATCCTTTTCCATTTTATGCCAGTTGGTGTTCCAAAGGTACCATTTGTAGTTCCTGGAGATGAGGATGCATCTTGGATTGACTTATATAATCGCCTTTTTCAAGAAAGACTACTTTTTTTAGGTCAAGAGGTAAACAGTGAAATATCCAATCAACTTGTAGGTCTCATGGTATATCTCAGTCTAGAGGACAAAACCAAAGATTTATATCTGTTTATAAATTCTCCGGGCGGAGAGGTAATATCTGGAATGGCTATGTTTGATGCTATGCATTTTGTAGAAGCAGAAGTACAAACAGTATGCGTAGGATTAGCCGCTTCAATGGCATCTCTTCTTTTGGTAGGAGGAGAAATTACCAAACGTCTAGCATTCCCTCACGCTTGGCGCCAATGATTCTTATTTCTATAAAAAAAAGAAGACTATGCCTACACCAATATTAAGTAAAAAAAGCATGGCACTTCGAGTTCGATATGCAAAAATAATTTTTTTTTTCAAAACCATTAGATTATATATCGAAAGAGTAGTATGAAAAAGGGGTATTTACCATTTTATCTGATCTATCAGGAGCCTTTTTTAGTGTCACAATTTTTTTTTTGTTTTCACACCAGAAAACTTTGAACAATATTTATTTTTTATTAACTATTTCAAAAAAGAAACTTTGGGATTGCTGAATAACAGACTAGAGGAAATAAGAGAGCAACGGAATCATCATAGTCTATAAAAAATATTCTAAAACAAAAAAGAAAGGTGGTTATTGGATTATTTACTGATCTGGGTCTGATAGACCTGGTATATTTTCAACTTCTTCGAGGGAAGATCAAAATTAATTTCATATTTCCTAGTAGAGCCATATGCTATATAAAAAAGAAACAAGATGCCTGCCTGTACGGCTTTACATTTTATCTTCATTAGTTTTTTCTTATTTACATCCCCTAGCCTATGATCCAATCCAAGATTAGTAGAAACCCTTATCATGTTATATTCTATATTCTCAGGGTAATGATCCATCAACCTGCTAGTTCGTTTCAGGAGGGACAAACAGTAGAATGTATGCTGGAAGCGAATGAATTACTGAAAATGCGCGAAACTATTACACAGATTTATGCACAAAGAACAGGCAAACCTTCATGGCAGATATCCAAAGACATGGAAAGGGATTTTTTTATGTCAGCAGAAGAAGCCCAAGCCTACGGAATTGTTGATATGGTAGCGGATTCTGTTTAAATAAAAAATGAGGATAAAGGATTCCTCAGAAATATACGATCTCATTTTATCTTTTTTAAATTCTTACCTACGTATACCAAAGATATTTTATAGAATCTAAATAATTCATAATTATCGGGTTAGGATTGATCTAAACCAGATCATTATATATATAACTCACCATGCCAACTATAAAACAACTTATTAGAAACACAAGACAGCCAATCCGAAATGTCACAAAATCTCCCGCTCTTCGGGGATGCCCTCAGCGCCGAGGAACATGTACTAGGGTGTATGTGCGACTCGTTTTTTTAGATAATAGAATCTATTCTATTAATATAATAATATAATAAGAATTGTGTATAAAATTTATGGTTTCGATTGGTGCAAACCGAATCACTTTAATTTGCAATTTAAGATGAAAAAGACTTTCCCATTGGTAACAAATGGTTATCCATTAAGCGGGAAAAATCCTATTTCAAATAAAGAAAAATTATGCCCTAAATTTTGCAAGAACGGACTAAGAGGGTCAACTACCCAGTTAATCTTCATACTTAAATACCGTTACTGTATAGCTAGATTTCTTTGTGAAAGACCTATTACTAGATATTTCATGGGTAGAGCCCATGAGTGTGAACTGTACAAGTTAACAATAACATTGATTAAATGAAGATTCAATGAAGGAAGGGGCTCCGGTGTATAGAGAGGACCTCACCGTTTAAAACGTAATCATAGAAACGATGGAACCCACCATTTCTTTCTCCATTTCCATTTCTATTTAATTCACAATGTTTAGTTTAGAAAAAAGAAAAAAATCGTGGTTGGGAAGGTTATAGTAGCAAAAGCCATTGGAATTATTATTTTATACATTGGAAGAATCCCTTTTTGTTATTAATAGACTAGGAAGGATAAAAGAATAACTGAAAGAAAAAATCAAATAGTTATTCATCAAAGTCTCATTTATTCAATGACCAGAATTAAACGAGGATATATCGCTCGAAAACGAAGGACAAAAATTCGTTTATTTACATCAAGCTTTCGCGGAGCTCATTCAAAACTTACTCGAACTATTTCACAACAGAAAATAAAAGCTTTGGTTTCCGCTAATCGGGATAGAGATAGGAAAAAAAGGGATTTTCGCAGTTTGTGGATCAGTCGAATAAACGCAATAATTGGCCAGAATAAACAAATATACTATATTTATAATCAATTAATGTCTAATATGTACAAGAGGCAATTACTTCTTAATCGTAAAATAGTTGCACAAATAGCTATATTAAAGGGGAATTGTATTTTTATGATTGCCAATGATCTCATAAAAAAATAAAAATTCCCCGGAGACTTAACTCCGGGAAGGTGGTAAAATAGAAGCGATTTGTATGATAAAATAGAATTAGAATTCATATGACAAAGTCATCAAAATAAATAAAAAACCGCGCTCAAAAAAAAAAAAAGATTTATTCTTCTTTACCTATTCTCTTTTTTCTTACAACGCAAGAACCCCAATTGGATTGTCGTAGTTTTCGAACAAAATATTAATCCAAATTTTCATTGAGTTTAGATTCAAAATTGAATTCAATTGAAGAGTAACTCTATTTTTTTTTTTTTTTAAGAACAGTCGTAGTAGTTCTAGTGGTCGACTCGCTTTTTTCAAATTTTTTTTTTTCATTATTAACAAAAGGTAATGAATTTACAAAAGGTAACAAAGATAAAATACGAGCTTGTTTTATAGCAATCGTAATTAATCGTTGTTGTTTTAAGGTCAATCTATTCACGCGTCTAGATAATATTTTTCCTTGTTGACTAATAAATCGATAAAGTAAACTCATGTTTTTATAATCAATTCGATCCCCCGATTGGATCGGGGACAAACTCCTACGAAAAGATTGCTTAGATTTAAGAAAGAGTCGCTTAGATTTATCCATGGTTTGTTTATTCCTATACCGAAAATCCTATTTCTTATAAAAATTTATTTATATTCTTATTTTTTTCTATATGTTTGTTAATGTTTGTTATATATATGCTATATAATATATATAATATAAATAATATATATAATATAAATAATATATATAATATAAATAATGTTGTTCTATTATATAAATTATATTAATTTCTAATTGAATTAAAATTTCAAATATAATTTTTTTTTTTCAAAATATATCTTCTATCTGAAAGATTATTTTTCATCTGTAAGGGTAACACACAAGCGATCCAATTTCTCTATTTCTTTATCTCTGCGTGAATCGTATGTTTGCAACAAAAGGGACAGAATTTTCTCAATTCCAATCGATTAGGTGTATTGTGTCGATTCTTTTGAGTAATATATCTAGAAATCCCCCTTGATTCCTTATTAACACTCTTTTTATCACAATTAGTACATTCCAAAATAACAGTAATTCGGATATCTTTACCCTTGGCCATGAACCTCCTTTGGTTTTTTGATTCACTTAACTCTTCGATTTTCAGATTTGAAGCGAAGAATAAAAAAGGAACGAAAAAAAGTATAAGTTGATAATTCAAAATCAAATTATCAAATATTTTGTTCCAATTAATTTTTTATAGTACAGTAAAAATTCAGTAATAAAATGATTTCGAACTATATTTCGAATCGCAGTAAAGTATTTCATTTTTCATTTAAGTTAAGTATCTTCTATGATATTATTGCCCCTACCCAAGTATTCCAATTCCATTTGTGGTCTCACTCTATTATAAATAGCAATGGAATTGAATAAAAAATTCAATTCCATTGAAACCTGGCAAAAATTCCGAGTTTCACTGAGGCCAAATCCACCTTTCCCTTTCTTTCCAACTTCTTCTAAAAAAAAGAAGGAATTAATCACAGATATTTGATTTGATCTCTAATCTTCGTCACACCTTCCAGTCCCAATTAAAATAACTAGAACGAAAAAAAGGGGAATATCAATGCATCCGGGAATAAACGATTTATTTCTATCAAGAGACCCGCTAAAACCGCGAACCATAGAGTACTTGCCACTGGTGCCACAGAGAGGTATGTTTTTAGATCTCGCATTTCAAATCCTCCTTCGTTTTTTTTTTTCTTGTAATTTGTAATACATAATTACATATAGGAATATGATCAAATAGTTATTCTATTTTATTAATAATCACTTGCATTTGTCGGGGGAAGTCCGAATTCAATTTGAATTGTATAACGATTCATGAGATATTTTTTTTTATTTCATTCTATATATTATTAATCATATAATATTATTTTAACTATATTATTCTATAATGAATTTTCTTAAATTATGAATTTTATTATTATAATATAGAATTAATAATAATATTGTTTATTATTCTATTTTTTATATTTAAAAAAATTTTTGATATTTAGATTCTTTATATATATATTCTTTATTTTAGATTCTTTAGTTATTATTATTATACTCTATATCTATATATTCTCTTTAATTTATTTAAATATTTTTATTCTATAGAATATAGAAATAGAATAATTTGTAATACATAATTACATATAGTTCGATATTATTTTATAGAATATGAGAAAGTAAAAAAAAAAAAGAAAAAAATAGAAGGATAATATAGATATATAACGAAAAAAATGTGGAAAACAAGACAAAGATTCTTTAGAATGAAACTGGAAACCCATGGAAAGGGATGTAGCGCAGCTTGGTAGCGCGTTTGTTTTGGGTACAAAATGTCACAGGTTCAAATCCTGTCATCCCTATCCCATACTATTAGTTATTGTATGAGCAGTAAAAATAGATCAATTGAGACGGATTAAAATTGGACATACTAACTCAATAGCAATAGTTATCCATAGTGAACTATGGATAACTGTTGCTATTGAGTTAGTATATGCATGCAAGATGTATTAGCATCACATAAAATAAATTTTTTATGAAAAAAAAAAAAGCGCTCTTAGTTCAGTTCGGTAGAACGCGGGTCTCCAAAACCCGATGTCGTAGGTTCAAATCCTACAGAGCGTGATTACATTATTGTTATATCGAATCGAGAATGACACGGAAATAATGGGATAACAGTCTAATCTAAAGTTTGAATTTGATCTCCATTGTTAATTTTAATCCTAAAACAACGAAATAGGAGTAGGAGGTCAATAAACAAAGGAGATGTTACTTAATCAAAGATCCAATTGATCACCACGTCGATATTGTAAATATGCAGTTACAAATAATCCAGCCAAAGTAATAGGGATTAGACCTAAGACGATTCCAAATAGAAAAACTTCAATCATTTGAATTTGTTTGAAAGGAAAAAAAGGGAGGGTAATATCTATCCTTAAATATGAATTTGTATTTACCATGAGTCTCAATCACGAAAAATTGGAAATTTACATGATAAGTTACTATGGAAGATCTAGAATATTTCAAAATTTCCAATTGAATTTTCAAATCAAATAAGTCGTATCTTATTCAGACTGATAAAAAGACCTGCGGTTATAGTTAAAACTGCTAGTAGAAAACCGAAATAACTGGTTATAGTGGGCATAAGGAAACTAAATGAAATATGTTCTTTTTATACATATGTTTATAAAGCACTTTCCTAAGTTTCCATTTTTTTTTTAGATAAAAAAAGAAGCAAAAAATACCACGTGAAAGATACAATTGAAAATAATTGATTCATCAATCAATTATTACGAACGAACAAAAAGAAAAATATAGTTACATAGGTACGAAATCAATTCATCATCTTTGACATCTACGCATCCTGTGATTCCAAATCAACAGATTTACTCGTGAGTTTAGTAATAAAAACTAATCGAATGAAACTTTTTTTTTTTTATTTTAAAACAAAAGAAGAGAGTGACCTTAGAAAGCCCTTTACTTCTTGACTTGGACTTGCACTTATTAGATTTAGTAATGTGTTCTATTCTTCTAATATATCTAGAACGAAAAGAAAATTAAATAAGTCGAAACTGGGGTTCGTCAGTTTTTTTGTCTTTTCATCATATCATATTTTATTTAAAGATAAAGA